AGGAACAAATAGTCAATTTGGAAAGAACTTATTGTCAGCCTCTTTCAGATATGAATCTATCTGATTCAGAAGGGAATAACTTGCATCAGTATCTCAGTTTCAATTCAAACATGGGTTTGATTCACACTCCATGTTCTGAGAAGTATTTACCATCCGGAAAGAGGAAAAAACGGAGTCTTTGTCTAAAGAAATGCGTTGAGAAAGGGCAGATGTATAGAACCTTTCAACGAGATAGTGCTTTTTCAAATCTCTCAAAATGGAATCTGTTCCAAACATATATGCCATGGTTCCTTACTTCGACAGGGTGCAAATATCTCAATTTCACCCTTTTAGATACTCTTTCAGACCCATTGCCGATACTAAGTAGCAGTCAAAAATTTGTATCCATTTTTCATGATATGATGCATGGATCAGATATATTACGGCCAATTCCTCAGAAGATTCTTTCACAATGGACTCTGATAAGTGATATTTCGAGTCAATGTTTACAGAATCTTCTTCTGTCCGAAGAAATGATTCATCGAAAGAATGAGTCACCCATTCCATTGATATGGGCACATCTGAGATCAAAAAATGCTCGGGAGTTCCTCTATTCAATCTTTTTCCTTCTTCTTGTTGCTGGATATCTCGTTCGTATACATCTTCTCTTTGTTTCCCGAGCCTCTAGTGAGTTACAGACAGAGTTAGAAAAGATCAAATCTTTGATGATTCCATCATACATGATGGAATTTCGAAAACTTCTGGATAGGTATCCTACATCTGAACTGAATTCTTTCTGGTTAAAGAATCTCTTTCTAGTTGTTCTGGAACAATTAGGAGATTCTCTGGAAGAAATACGGGGTTCTGCTTCTGGTGGCAACATGCTATTGGGTGGTGCTTATGGGGTCAAATCAATACGTTCTAAGAATAAATATTGGAAGATCAATCTCATCGATCTTGTAAGTATCATACCAAATCCCATCAATCGAATCATTTTTTCGAGAAATACGAGACATCTAAGTCGTACAAGTAAAGAGATCTATTCATTGATAAGAAAAATAAAAAACGTGAACGGTGATTGGATTGATGAGAAAATAGAATTCTGGGTCGCGAACAGTGATTCGATTGATGATGAAGAAAGAGAATTCTTGGTTCAGTTCTCCACCTTAACGACAGAAAAAAGGATTGATAAAATTCTATTGAATCTGACTTATAGTGATCATTTATCAAAGAATGACTCTGGTTATCAAATGATTGAACAACCGGGATCAATTTCCTTACGATACTTAGTTGACATTCATAAAAAGAATCTAATGAATTATGAGTTCAATAGATCCTGTTTAGCAGAAAGACGGATATTCCTTGCTCATTATCAGACAATCGCTTATTCACAAACCTCGTGCGGGGCTAATAGTTTTCATTCCCCATCTCCTCCCTTTTCACTCCGCTTAGCCCTATCCCCTTCTAGAGGTATTTTAGTGATAGGTTCTATAGGAACTGGACGATCCTGTTTGGTAAAATACCTAGCGACAAACTCCTATGTTCCTTTCATTACGGTATTTCCGAACAAGTTCCCGGATGACAAGCCTAAAGGTTATCCTATTGATGATATTGATGATAGTGATGATAGTGACGATACCTATATTTATGATAGTTACGATATTTATATTGATGGTAGTGATGATGACCTTGATATTGATACGGAGCTGCTAACTATGTATATGACGCCAGAAATAGACCAATTTGATATCACCCTTCAATTCGAATTAGCAAAAGCAATGTCTCCTTGCATAATATGGATTCCAAACATTCATGATCTGCATGTGAATGAGTCGAATTACTTATCCCTCGGTTCTCTCGGTCTATTAGAGAACTATCTCTCCAGGGATTGTGAAAGATGTTCCACTGGAAAGATTCTTGTTATTGCTTCAACTCATATTCCCCAAAAAGTGGATCCCGCTCTAATAGCTCCGAATAAATTCAATACATGCATTAAGATACGAAGGCTTCTTCTTCCACAACAACGAAAGCACTTTTTCATTCTTTCATATACTAGGGGATTTCACTTGGAAAAGAGGATGTTCCATACTAACGGATTCGGGTCCATAACCATGGGTTCCAATGCGCGAGATCTTGTAGCACTTATCAATGAGGCCCTATCAATTAGTATTACACAGAAGAAATCCATTATAGAAACTAATACAATTAGATCAGCTCTTCATAGAAAAACTTGGGATTTTCGATCCCAGATAAGATCGGTTCAGGATCATGGGATCCTTTTCTATCAGATAGGAAGGGCTGTTGCACAAAATGTACTTCTAAGTAATTGCCCCATAGATCCTATATCTATCTATATGAAGAAGAATTCATGTAAGGGAGGGGATTCTTATTTGTACAAATGGTACTTCGAACTTGGAACGAGTATGAAGAAATTAACGATACTTCTTTATCTTTTGAGTTGTTCTGCCGGATCGGTCGCTCAAGATCTTTGGTCTTCATCCAGACCCAATGAAAAGAATTG